ATTTTCTTGTTCCTGAAAATATTCTATCTATCTCCTAGACGCCGTAGAGAATTGAGAATTTTCATGTCTTTCAATTCTCGTACTCGTAATTGGAAAGTTACGGAAGGAGATCCATCATTTTGCAATGAAAACAACATAAAAAATTCTGGACAATTTCGAAATCAGACCAAGCGTCTTAATACATATGCAAAAAAATTCATTATTGGCCCACCATTGATTCCAAGATTTAGCTTTTATGAATCGCTATTGGTTTGATACGAATAATGGCAGTCGTTTCAGTATGTTAAGGATACAGATGTATCCACAATTCATTTAGAGTTACTTAATAGCCTATTTCTTATACTATATCTCTATCCCGTGAAATTCTCGAGCCGAAAGATGGATGCATATGCTGTGTTTCATTTTGCTAAATGATATCAATTAAATGGTGTATCAATTCTATAAATTGGATATAGCAATAAATAAATCAGAAAAATTCTTTTATTTTAGATAGAAGAAACATTTCTTCTATCTAAAATAAAAGAATGTACCCTTCTATCCAAATCCAATTTGCATCGATAAAATAAATCCAAATTATAGATTCCAGCAGTAGATGAATAATTGCAAATTTTTGTGTGTACGAGATTCGAATAACTTCAAAATAACTGACATTATTTTTTATTTTTCCTGATCAGAAAAATACATGAAAAAGAAAGGAGGTAGAAAAATTTTTTGATTTATGGTTAAAGAAGAAAAACAAGAAAACAGGGGTTCTGTTGAATTTCAAGTATTCAGTTTCACCAATAAGATACGGAGACTTGCTTCCCATTTGGAATTACACAAAAAAGATTTTTCATCGGAAAGAGGTCTACGAAGACTTTTGGGAAAACGTCAACGTTTGCTGGCTTATTTGGCAAAGAAAAATAGAGTACGTTATAAGAAATTAATAAGTCAGTTGGATATTCGGGAGAAGTAATTTAATCGTTCGAATTTTTTTCTTATTTTATTAGTAGTCTTATAGTAGTCTTAGATTTTGCATTTTGATGAGCCTCGTTTTGAGGAATTCATGGAATAATGAATTAAGGAAGAAAAAAGAATATGAGTCTACCGCTTACAAGAAAAGATCTAATGATAGTCAATATGGGCCCTCACCACCCATCAATGCATGGTGTTCTTCGACTGATCGTTACTCTCGATGGTGAAGATGTTGTTGATTGTGAACCCATATTAGGCTATTTACACAGAGGAATGGAAAAAATCGCAGAAAACAGAACTATTATACAATACTTGCCTTATGTAACACGGTGGGATTATTTAGCTACTATGTTTACAGAAGCAATAACGGTAAATGCACCAGAATTCTTGGAGAATATTCAAATACCTCAAAGAGCCAGCTATATTCGGGTAATTATGTTAGAATTGAGCCGTATAGCTTCTCACTTGTTATGGCTTGGACCTTTTATGGCGGATCTCGGCGCACAGACTCCCTTTTTCTACATTTTTAGAGAGAGAGAATTGATATATGATTTATTTGAAGCTGCTACAGGTATGCGAATGATGCATAATTACTTTCGCATCGGAGGAGTAGCTGCGGATCTACCTTATGGATGGATGGATAAATGTTTAGATTTCTGTGATTATTTTTTACGAGGAGTTGTTGAATATCAACAACTTATTACACAGAATCCCATTTTTTTAGAACGAGTTGAAGGAGTCGGTTTTATTAGCGGAGAAGAAGCTGTAAATTGGGGTTTATCGGGACCAATGTTACGAGCTTCGGGAATACAATGGGATCTTCGTAAAATTGATCCTTATGAGTCTTACAATCAATTCGATTGGAAAGTCCAATGGCAAAAAGAAGGAGATTCATTAGCTCGCTATTTAGTACGAATTGGTGAAATGAAGGAATCCATAAAAATTATTCAACAGGCTGTAGAGAAAATTCCTGGGGGGCCTTATGAAAATTTAGAAGCCCGACGCTTTAAGAAAGCAAAGAATTCGGAATGGAATGATTTTGAATATAGATTTCTTGGTAAAAAACCTTCTCCAAATTTTGAATTATCAAAGCAAGAGCTTTATGTAAGAGTAGAAGCTCCAAAAGGTGAATTAGGAATTTATCTGGTAGGGGATGACAGTCTTTTCCCCTGGAGATGGAAAATTCGTCCACCCGGTTTTATTAATTTGCAAATTCTTCCTCAGCTAGTTAAAAGAATGAAATTGGCTGATATCATGACGATATTAGGTAGTATAGATATCATTATGGGGGAAGTTGATCGTTGAAATGATAATAGAGAGGATACAGGTAGAAACTATCAATTCTTTTTCGAAATCGGAATTATTAAAAGAAGTTTATGGACTGATATGGATTCTACCTATTTTGACCCTCCTACTGGGAATCACAATAGAAGTACTCGTAATTGTGTGGTTAGAAAGAGAAATATCCGCATCGATACAACAACGTATTGGTCCTGAATATGCCGGCCCCCTGGGCCTGCTTCAAGCTATAGCAGATGGAACTAAGCTAATTTTTAAAGAGGATATCCTCCCATCCCGAGGAGAGATTCCTTTATTTAGCATTGGACCCTCTATAGCAGTCATATCCGTTTTATTAAGTTTTTTAGTTATCCCTTTTGGATATCATTTTGTTTTAGCTGATCTTAGTATTGGTGTTTTTTTATGGATTGCCATTTCAAGTATTGCTCCTATTGGTCTTCTTATGGCAGGATATAGCTCAAATAATAAATATTCTTTTTCAGGCGGTCTACGAGCAGCTGCTCAATCTATTAGTTATGAAATACCATTAACTTTTTGTGTGCTAGCAATATCTCTACGTGTGATTCGTTAAAAAAGGAACTTTTCCTATAAAATCCATTGAATACTTATCTTCCTTTTCTTATATACTTATCTTCCTTTTCTTATTCTGTATTCAGGTTGGTAAGTTAAACTAGATAGCTATATGAGTGAAACAAAACAGCTTATTAATTTGTAGTAAAAAAAAAATCTCATTTCCTACGTACAAGAAAAAAGTTGAAGTAAACATAGTAAACTCTTTACCCCAAGATTGAGATTGTTTGATTAGTCACCATATTTTGAAGCGGGCAAGAATAAAGGATTCGCGATATATAATTCCATTACTAGAATATTTTGAGTTATTACTAGAACTTATAACGATATAAAAGAATCCATAAAAAGTTAGTGAGGGATTAGGAACACTAAAGTACATAAAGGATTAGTAATGAGAGAATCTAAATCATTAGACATTTTTCCTCATAAAAGGAATCATAATAAGGACTTGAAATTGGTGGAAATGATCAAGTAGTACTTTCTTCGGATTCCGATCCAGAGTATATTCCCATTCACTTGTTAAGGAAATGGCTATCAAGAACGAATTAACCCTTTATTTTTTTTTCTTTTTAAGTATCCCCTTCCCCGGGAAAGAAGAATAGGACAAAAGATATGTAATGCAATACAAAAAAGGATCTTTATTTATTATTTCTTTTATCGAGATTCATACAGAATTCCTCATGAACTAATACCCAATTCTTTCCATTTATTAATTGCTATAACGAGTATTTTATTCCAATATTAAGTTATTACCGATATTACTGAACAAGGAAAAACTGTCATTTTATTATATAAAGGATGAGATCAATTCGGAAGCGCTTTTTATTATTTTAGCAGACGGAATTGCTTTGGTCTAATTTAGGACTTTCCAATCCATTTTATCTTACCTAATTCTATCTACGCCCAGGGGATAAGACCGAAACGAAATAATCCTTTTTTCTGATCATAGAGGAGCCGTATGAAGCTAAGGTTTCATGTACGGTTTTGGAATAGCGGTGAGAACTGTGATGTTATCATCGACTATGATTATCTAACAGTTCAAGTACGGTTGATATAGTTGAAGCACAGTCAAAATATGGTTTTTTTGGATGGAATCTTTGGCGTCAACCTATAGGTTTTCTAGTTTTTCTAATTTCTTCGTTGGCAGAATGTGAAAGATTACCCTTTGATTTACCAGAAGCGGAGGAAGAATTAGTAGCGGGTTATCAAACCGAATATTCCGGTATTAAATATGGTTTATTTTATCTTGCTGCTTACCTAAATTTATTAGTTTCTTCCTTATTTGTAACTGTTCTCTACTTAGGCGGGTGGAATTTTTCTATTTCCTATATATCCTTTTTTGGATTTTTCCAAATGAATAAAATGGTTGGAATTTTGGAAATGATAATGGGTATCCTTATTACATTAACTAAAGCTTTTTTATTTCTCTTCATTTCTATCACAATAAGATGGACTTTACCCCGGATGAGAATGGATCAGCTATTAAATCTTGGATGGAAATTTCTTTTACCTATTTCTCTGGGCAATCTCTTATTAACAACTTCTTCTCAACTAGTTTCACTATAAATAAGATAATACAATAACAGTAAGAATATCTTCCAAAAGTTCTCACAAACAAGAGAAAGAAACATACCTTTTTCATAGATATTTAGAATATGTTCCCTATGATAACTGGGTTCATTAGTTATGGTCAACAAACAATACGCGCCGCAAGATACATTGGTCAAGGTTTCATAATTACTTTATCCCACACAAATCGTTTACCTGTAACGATTCACTACCCTTATGAAAAATCAATTACATCAGAGCGTTTCCGGGGGCGAATACACTTTGAATTTGATAAATGTATTGCTTGTGAAGTATGTGTTCGTGTATGCCCGATAGATCTACCCCTTGTGGATTGGAGATTTGAAAAGGATATTAAAAAGAAACAATTGCTTAATTATAGTATTGATTTCGGAGTTTGTATATTTTGTGGTAACTGTGTTGAATATTGTCCGACAAACTGTTTATCAATGACGGAAGAATATGAACTTTCTACTTATGATCGTCATGAATTGAATTACAATCAAATTGCTTTGAGTCGGTTACCAGTCTCCATAATGGAAGATTACACAATTCAAACAATTAGGAATTCGCCTCAAAGTAAAATAGACGAAGAAAAATCTTGGAATTCAAGAACAATTACTGATTACTAGGATTTTTTTTGTTAGAAGAATCCAATAGTTTTTTAATAGTTTTTTACTAACTATAAAGAAAAATGAATAACTACTGCTTATTACAAATTATTCATGATTTAAAATGAGAGTAGATTTTCGTGATGTTATTTCTAACTATACAATTTATATATATAAATATCCTAATCCCTTTTTGTTTCCTTGAATCTTTTAGTTTTATTCAGTTCATGAAAAATTTTATACTATTAATTTCTTTTTATCCATAATGGATTTACCTGGACCAATACATGAGATTCTTGTGCTATTTGGGGGATTTGTTCTTCTACTAGGGGGTCTAGGAGTAGTATTACTTACCAACCCAATTTATTCTGCCTTTTCGCTGGGATTAGTTCTTGTTTGTATATCCTTATTCTATTTTTTATTAAATTCCTACTTTGTAGCTGTCGCACAACTTCTTATTTATGTGGGAGCCATAAATGTCTTGATCATATTTGCTGTAATGTTTGTAAATGGCTCCGAGTGGTCTAAAGATAAGAATTATTGGACTATTGGAGATGGGTTTACTTCACTCGTTTGTATAACTATTCCTTTTTCACTAATGACTACTATCCCAGATACGTCATGGTATGGAATTCTTTGGACTACAAGATCAAACCAAATAGTAGAACAGGGTCTCATAAATAACGTTCAACAAATTGGGATTCATTTAGCAACCGATTTTTATCTTCCGTTTGAACTCATTTCCCTAATTCTTCTAGTTTCTTTAATAGGTGCAATTACTATGGCTCGACAATAAGAAATACCTAGAACTTGGAATGAATCAAAATTCTTAGAATTTCAAATCTAAAAAAAATAACTAAAGAATAACAATTTTGATTTAGTAAAACACATCTACTGTTAACACAACAAATACTTTCTTTTCTCTTTTGTTGCGTAATTGTTCTATTCTAATTAATTGAATCGGTTCAATTCTCTCATATTGAAATGAATCGAGATTGATAAGGAGTTAGTTAATGATGTTTGAGCATGTACTTTTTTTGAGTGTCTATTTATTTTCGATTGGTATCTATGGATTGATCACAAGCCGAAACATGGTTAGAGCTCTAATATGTCTTGAACTTATACTGAATTCAATTAATCTAAATCTCGTAACATTTTCTGATCTATTTGATAGTCGCCAATTAAAAGGAGATATTTTCGCAATTTTTGTTATAGCCCTTGCGGCTGCTGAAGCAGCTATTGGACTATCCATTCTTTCTTCCATCCATCGTAACAGGAAATCCACTCGTATCAATCAATCGAATTTTTTGAATAATTAGACATAGAATCCTCTAAACAAATAAACAAGGACGCCTATATAATAATATAATAATATGGAACATTAAGATTAATAATAATAAAATTGAGTCCTCTTTTCTTATTTTTATTTGAGAATACCCATTATTGATATTGCAATATTCAAATTCCAATAATTTATATTGAAAAGATGATAGCCAATTTATTGGCTAATTTGAATTAGTATGTAGAATTCGTATAATTATGAATGTTGAAGCCTTAAATTCAAGTCTCTTGGCTCTTTTCACGCTTTCTCACAAACAGATTAAGAAATATATTACATTATTTGTTAAAGTTTGGATAAACCATTGCTTCGTCTGGTGTCTACAATACATCTAACTTATAGAGTACTAATTTTATTTTTACCAGATCGAAAATTTTTATGTTGAAAAGGAAAATTTCTAGATCCAATGTCACATTCTGTAAAAATTTATGATACATGTATAGGATGCACTCAATGTGTACGAGCTTGTCCAACAGATGTATTAGAAATGATACCTTGGGATGGATGTAAAGCCAAGCAAATTGCTTCTGCGCCGAGAACCGAAGATTGTGTGGGTTGTAAGAGATGCGAATCCGCCTGCCCAACAGATTTTTTAAGTGTTCGCGTTTATTTAGGGCCTGAAACAACCCGCAGCATGGCTCTATCTTATTGATACGTTACAAAAAACTCCACTTGAATCGTCTGATTCCTCTTTACCGAAGAAGCCTGTGCTCAAAATAATCGAGCATGGGCTTTTCTGGTCAAAACGTATCTTGTCTTTATTACTTTATCATGAGTTATTTTCCTTGGTTAACAATACTTGTTGTTTTGCCGATATTTGCAGGTTCATTAATTTTCTTTTTACCTCATAAAGGAAACAAAATCGTTAGGTGGTATACTATTTCTATTTGTTTATTAGAATTCCTTCTAATGACTTATGCATTCTGTTATCATTTCCAATTAGAGGATCCCTTAATCCAATTAAGGGAGGATTATAATTGGATAGATGTTTTTGATTTCCACTGGAGATTGGGAATCGATGGACTTTCATTAGGATCTATTTTATTGACAGGATTTATCACTACTTTAGCTACTTTAGCGGCTTGGCCAGTTACCCGGAATTCGCGATTATTCTATTTCCTTATGCTAGCAATGTATAGCGGTCAAATAGGATTATTTTCTTCACGAGACCTTTTACTTTTTTTTATCATGTGGGAGTTAGAATTAATTCCTGTTTACTTACTTTTATCCATGTGGGGGGGAAAGAGGCGTCTATATTCAGCTACCAAGTTTATTTTGTATACTGCAGGCGGTTCCATTTTTTTCTTAATCGGAGTTCTGGGTATGGGCTTATATGGTTCCAACGAACCAAGATTAGATATGGAAAGATTGATTAATCAATCATACCCTGCAACATTGGAAATACTACTTTATTTTGGCTTCCTTATTGCTTATGCTGTCAAATTGCCGATTATACCTCTACATACGTGGTTACCAGATACCCATGGGGAAGCACATTACAGTACATGTATGCTTTTAGCGGGAATACTATTAAAGATGGGAGCATACGGATTGATTCGTATCAATATGGAATTGTTACCTCATGCTCATTATCTATTTTCTCCCTGGTTGGTAATAATAGGAGCGGTGCAAATAATCTATGCAGCTTCAACTTCTCTTGGTCAACGAAATTTCAAAAAAAGAATAGCCTACTCCTCCGTATCTCACATGGGTTTCATAATTATAGGAATTGGTTCCATAACCAACATTGGACTAAATGGAGCTATTTTACAAATATTATCCCATGGATTTATCGGTGCTACACTTTTTTTCTTGGCGGGAACGGCTTGTGATAGAATGCGTCTTGTTTATCTCGAAGAACTGGGGGGGATATCTATACCAATGCCCAAAATTTTTACTATGTTTAGTAGCTTTTCAATGGCTTCTCTTGCCTTACCGGGAATGAGCGGTTTTGTTGCAGAATTAGTAGTATTTTTTGGACTAATTACTAGTCCCAAATTTATGTTAATGCCAAAAATGCTAATTACTTTTTTAATGGCAATTGGAATGGTATTAACTCCTATTTATTTATTATCTATGTTACGCCAGATGTTCTATGGATATAAGTTATTTCATGTTCCAAACGCAAATTTTGTGGATTCTGGACCACGAGAACTCTTTCTTTTAATCTGTATCTTTTTACCAGTAATAGGAATTGGTATCTATCCAGATTTTGTTCTCTCGCTATCCGTTGACACGGTAGAGGCTCTTTTATCCAATTATTATCCTAAATAGGATTTTCTTTTTTTAACTAGTCCGCTCTATATTCCATAGTGGAAAAACCAAAAAATTCCGAAAAAAGTAAAAAAGTCTAATTAGATCTATTTCGAATTTTTGTGAACCCCTTTGAACGTCTTTTCAAAGGGGTTCACAAATCAAACAAAAATAGAAAAAAAACCTTCATAAAATGAAAGTTTTATGTTATGTAATCATTTAGATGGTAATGTAAATGAACCATAACTATGTAAACCTATTCCTAAAAGATTGATACCAAAATAGCAGATCCAAATTATAAGAAATCCTATCGAAGCTACAAATGCGGAATTCGTACCCTTCCAATTTGGATTTGTTCTACTATGTAAATAAATTGCAAATATGGTCCAGGTAATAAATGCCCAAGTTTCCTTAGGATCCCAATTCCAATAGGATCCCCATGCCTCATTAGCCCATACTGCTCCACAAAGAATACCTATGGTTAAAAGGGTAAACCCGAGACTAATAACACGATAACTCCAAGAATCCAAACGCTCAGTTAATTGATATTTGTAATAATTTGGAAATGAAGGAAAAGAAGTGTTTTTTAAAGCACTTCTTTTTGCATAGAAATATTCAATCTCACTAAATAAAAATTTACTTAAAACATTTTCATTTTTCTTTTTAGAAAAGAAATCGAAATTCTTTCGAAATCTAATGATTAGAAGAGCCGTGGATAATAAGGATCCGCACAAAAGAGTTGCATAGCTTAGTAACATCATACTGACATGCATCATTAACCACTGAGATTGGAGAGCAGGTACTAGTATTGTAGATTGATGCATTTCAGTTAAAAGACCCGACGTGGCAAAACCTTGCGTTAAAATAGTACTTGGCTTAGTTATTGTGCTTAAATCATTTTTAGAGTTCTGTATCTTAGGAATAGTATGAAGAATATACAGAGCCCATGAAAGGAAGATCAATGACTCATATAAATTACTTAATGGAAAATGTCCCGAAGAAATCCAACGAGAAATTAAGAATCCTGTTATAGAGAAAAAAGTAGCTATCATTCCTTTTTCTGACGAATCACGTAATCCCCTAAGTTCACGAACTAATAAGGTTATCAAATGAATCGTAATTACAATTGAAATGGTTGAGAAAGAGATATGAGTTAGTATATGTTCTAAAGTTACAAATAGCATAAGGAGAAGGTCCCATTACAAAATTTGAAATTTCGAATTGAATCCATTTTCTAATCTATTGTATTCTTTTTCGAGAATGCCGCCACTCGGACTCGAACCGAGATGCTTGAGCACTGCTTCCTAAGAGCAGCGTGTCTACCAATTTCACCATAGCGGCTAACTTGAAATAATAGTTAACTTAAAAGAATAATAGTTATTTTCTGGCAAATCGTCGAGATTGGGAGAGTCCATTTGTAAAAATACTCTACTTTTGATAATAGAATCCTCCTATTTTTTTAGGAGGATTCTATTATCAAAAGTTCTTTTATAGGAAAAGAATACTGAGGACACAATATACCAAAAACTTTTGTTCCATATAACAGAGGGATTAGTTCTAAGAATATTCTACCCAGGAATTCGACATATAAAAGTACATTAATTAATCCAAATTATTAATTCATATTAAATATAAATAATTGGAATTTCTTTGGGATAGTCAGATTATTCCAAAACCGGCTTATTTGTTTGTTGTCCAGAAAAACCTTTTGGTTTTGGATTCTCGCTACCACTAGAAAATGATCTTGATTTTGCTAAGGAATAAGATTGTACTATGGAAAAATAAGTCTTTTTCTTCCAAATATTTTTACGAATACGCTTTTTTGACATCGAAGTACGTTTTTTTGGAACTGCCATTGAAAAAGGGAATTTGTTTTTTCTAGTTGTATGTGAAAGACATCTATTGTCGCAAATCAATCCTTCTTTCTGTTTTTTCTTAGTATTTATACTTAGATACTGAAAGATAACGAAATTTAAAATTATTTTTTACTTCATTTTGTCTAATGTGGATAAGACAAGAGTTTTTTAGCGTATTTTTCATATATATTTTAGACTTTGTTTTAATAATATACAATATATACAAAGATATATTATATACAAAGGTTTTCTATTTAAATCAATTTATATATCAAAATTTATATATCAAATATATTCTATATATAAATATAAGGTATGGGGGATAAGTCCCCAATCATATGGGGGGATAAAAAGAAGGTAAAATTCAAATAGTTAATTAAGTTGAGAAGGTATTCAAGAATAGAATTCCAGTCAAAATAAAAAAAAATTAGTCTCTTAAACAAGACATTCTAAAACTTAGATAATTCTAGTCATTAGGATTTCCATTTTATATGAAGTAAGCAATATTCCATAATTTCCTATAAATATATAATTTTAATATAGTTGAAATTCAATCAATCAGTTACGAAACAATAGAGCTATTTCATTTTAACAGAAAGAAAAAAAAAAAAAGAATAGGAATAGAAAGTTAAATGATTCAATCTTTTTTTGTATTTTAATAAATATCTTTTTTTATCTAATAACTAAATAACGAAATTCCTTTATTAAATTTTTAAATTTAAGCAACTAAACCCATTCTGAATTTTGGAATATTTCAATGAGACAAATTTTGAAAAATTCGGAATTCCAGTATTTTTTCTTATTCTTATTTTTTTTTTTTTTTTAATTCCTTCAGAAAGAGATAAGAATAGGTCTGGTGAATCGGAAACAATTTTATTTTATAGAAAAAAGAACTATAAATTTCAATTAAAAATTGCTATTTCTTTTCTTATGGAACATACATATCAATATGCCTGGGTAATCCCTCTTCTCCCACTTCCAGTTATTATGTCAATGGGGTTTGGTCTTTTTCTTATTCCGACAGCAACAAAAAATCTTCGTCGCATATGGGCTTTTCCTAGTATTTTACTCTTAAGTATAGCTCTGGTATTCTCAGTTCACCTGTCTATTCAACAAATAAAAGGGAGTTCTATCTATCAATATCTATGGTCTTGGACTATCAATAATGATTTTTCCTTAGAATTTGGATACTTGATCGATCCCCTTACTTCTATTATGTTAATACTAATTACTACTGTAGGAATCTTGGTTCTTATTTATAGTGACGATTATATGTCTCACGATGAGGGATATTTGAGATTTTTTGTTTATATAAGTTTTTTTAATACTTCCATGTTGGGATTGGTTACTAGTTCCAATTTGATACAAATTTATTTTTTTTGGGAACTTGTGGGAATGTGTTCCTATTTATTGATAGGCTTTTGGTTTACACGACCAACTGCAGCGAGTGCTTGTCAAAAAGCTTTTGTAACTAATCGTGTAGGGGATTTTGGTCTGTTATTAGGAATTTTAGGTTTTTTTTGGATAACAGGTAGTTTAGAGTTTCGGGATTTGTTCAAAATAGCTAATAACTGGATTCCTAATAATGGGATTAATTCATTACTTACTACTTTATGTGCTTTTTTATTATTTCTTGGTGCAGTTGCAAAATCTGCACAATTCCCTCTTCACGTATGGTTACCCGATGCTATGGAAGGACCCACTCCCATTTCGGCTCTTATACACGCAGCAACTATGGTTGCTGCGGGGATTTTTCTTTTAGCTCGACTTCTTCCTCTTTTCATATCCCTACCTTTGATAATGAATTTCATTTCTTTAGTAGGTACAATAACACTTTTCTTAGGAGCAACTTTAGCTCTTGCTCAGAGAGATATTAAAAGAAGCTTAGCCTATTCTACAATGTCTCAATTGGGTTATATGATGTTAGCTCTAGGTATAGGTTCTTATCAAGCTGCTTTATTCCATTTGATCACTCATGCTTATTCGAAAGCTTTATTGTTCTTGGGATCCGGATCCGTTATTCATTCAATGGAACCTCTTGTTGGATATTCACCAGATAAAAGTCAGAATATGGTTCTTATGGGTGGTTTAAAAAAATATGTTCCTATTACAAGAACCACTTTTTTATGCGGTACACTTTCTCTTTGTGGTATTCCACCTCTTGCTTGCTTCTGGTCCAAAGATGAAATCCTTAGTAATAGTTGGTTGTATTCACCTTTTTTTGGAATAATAGCCTCTTTTACTGCAGGATTAACTGCATTTTATATGTTTCGGATATATTTACTTACTTTTGATGGGTATTTGCGTGTTCATTTTCAAAATTACAGTAGTACTAAAGAATGTTCTTTGTATTCAATATCCTTATGGGGAAAAAGTATACCCAAAGGAGTCAATAGGGATTTTGTTTTATCAACAATGAAGAGTGGAGTTTCTTTTTTTTCACAAAATATACCCAAAATTCCTGGTAATACAAGAAATAGGATAGGATTCTTTAGTACTCCCTTTGGAGCTAAAAACACTTTTGTCTATCCTCGTGAAACTGGAAATACTATGCTATTTCCTCTTCTTATATTATTGCTTTTTACTTTGTTCATTGGATCCATAGGAATCCATTTTGATAATGGAGTAAGAGATAATGGAATATCGGAGTTAAGCATATTATCAAAGTGGCTAACCCCTTCAATAAGCTTTTTCGAAGAAAATTCGAATTCTTCCATAAATTCATATGAGTTTTTCACTAATGCAATTTCTTCTGTAAGTTTAGCTATTTTTGGTCTATTCATAGCATATATATGCTATGGATCCTCTTATTCTTTTTTTCAGAATTTGAATTTGAAAAATTCCCTTGTAAAAAGGAATCCCAAAAAGTTATTTTTGGATCAAGTAAAAAAAAAGATATACAGCTGGTCATATAATCGCGGTTATATAGATGTTTTCTATACTAGGGTCTTTATCCTGGGTATAAGAAGATTAGCCGAACTAACGCATTTTTTTGATAAAGGTGTCATTGATGGAATTATCAATGGAGTAGGTCTTGCTGGTTTTTGTATAGGAGAAGAAATAAAATATGTGGGGGGAGGTCGAATATCGTCTTATCTATTCTTTTTTTTATGTTATGTATCTTTGTTCATATTCTTTTTTCTTCCTTAATTCATTATTCCATGAATTCCTCAAAACGAGGCTCATCAAAATGCAAAATCTAAGACTACTATAAGACTACTAATAAAATAAGAAAAAAATTCGAACGATTAAATTACTTCTCCCGAATATCCAACTGACTTATTAATTTCTTATAACGTACTCTATTTTTCTTTGCCAAATAAGCCAGCAAACGTTGACGTTTTCCCAAAAGTCTTCGTAGACCTCTTTCCGATGAAAAATCTTTTTTGTGTAATTCCAAATGGGAAGCAAGTCTCCGTATCTTATTGGTGAAACTGAATACTTGAAATTCAACAGAACCCCTGTTTTCTTGTTTTTCTTCTTTAACCATAAATCAAAAAATTTTTCTACCTCCTTTCTTTTTCATGTATTTTTCTGATCAGGAAAAATAAAAAATAATGTCAGTTATTTTGAAGTTATTCGAATCTCGTACACACAAAAATTTGCAATTATTCATCTACTGCTGGAATCTATAATTTGGATTTATTTTATCGATGCAAATTGGATTTGGATAGAAGGGTACATTCTTTTATTTTAGATAGAAGAAATGTTTCTTCTATCTAAAATAAAAGAATTTTTCTGATTTATTTATTGCTATATCCAATTTATAGAATTGATACACCATTTAATTGATATCATTTAGCAAAATGAAACACAGCATATGCATCCATCTTTCGGCTCGAGAATTTCACGGGATAGAGATATAGTATAAGAAATAGGCTATTAAGTAACTCTAAATGAATTGTGGATACATCTGTATCCTTAACATACTGAAACGACTGCCATTATTCGTATCAAACCAATAGCGATTCATAAAAGCTAAATCTTGGAATCAATGGTGGGCCAATAATGAATTTTTTTGCATATGTATTAAGACGCTTGGTCTGATTTCGAAATTGTCCAGAATTTTTTATGTTGTTTTCATTGCAAAATGATGGATCTCCTTCCGTAACTTTCCAATTACGAGTACGAGAATTGAAAGACATGAAAATTCTCAATTCTCTACGGCGTCTAGGAGATAGATAGAATATTTTCAGGAACAAGAAAATCAGAAGAATCCTTTTCTCTATTCACTACCATTCCGCGTCTTCGACTTCTATTAGTTTCTTTTCTTCTTTAATGCAATAGCTATAGTTTGATATAGAATCCATTTCTCAAAGTAATGGAAACCATTCTCTTATAGGAAATGGTTCGAAAATCGCTATTCCACCTTTTAGGTTTAGGTATCGTGAAAAGTGATACCTGTGAAGATCGTGCATTTCAGTCACATTCAGATCCGTTTTTCGAGTTCATGATATAACCAAATTGGATGGATCTTCCACCCGTTTAGCTAAGAAAGAATAGATGCGGAGGTGGATAATAGATCGATATGAAGATCATGAGCTGCCCCATA